AATAGTCTTACAAGCAATCCTCCTGGGTCGATGCCCGAGCGGTTAATGGGGACGGACTGTAAATTCGTTGGCAATATGCCTACGCTGGTTCAAATCCAGCTCGGCCCAAAAATTCCCCAATCTGTCACGTATAATCCCCGCGCCCCTTAAAAAGACTCGATACGGAGATAAAGAATTCAAATTTCTGCTAGATCCCTTATTTCTCTGGGATTGTAGTTCAATTGGTCAGAGCACCGCCCTGTCAAGGCGGAAGCTGCGGGTTCGAGCCCCGTCAGTCCCGACGGATCCACTAAATACATCACTCAATTCGAAAGGGGGGCCAGGGGCAGAATTGCATTCCCCCCGCAAAAAAAGGTCCCTTTTTCTTTTCTTTGTGGTAGGAGATGGGGCGGATTAATATAATTTTCGGTAGCATTATAGTAAGCATTCCAAGAAATGCCGAATCCTTTTTTTCGCTTGTTCTCGATCCGTGGAATAGAATACTATATTCTTTTTTTTTGGAGAGGGGCACACATACACAAATGGAATTCACAATCAAAAATGAATTTAACAAGATTCCCCCAAGAGAAAGAGAATTAGAAGACTTTTCTAGATTAAACAATTTCTCTTTATGGCCCTGGTTTTATATAACCTCAATTACTAATTAAAAAATGGATTGCATTCAAAATAGCACACTGGGCCTTTGATATATTGAGATATACCCAGTGCTAAAAATCTACGGAAGGGGGTACCTCTTAGCAATATTTGTTTCTTTCTTGTTTTAGTTTGTAACTATGTGACTAATGGAAGTGGAAGGGCAATCTGATGATACTTCGTGAGATCTTTGTACATTTTGTACATAGAGTAGATTATAGAAAAAAAAAGAACGGAAACAGACGATAAATAAAGGAATAAAGGAATTTGGGATTGGGTCCGGAATACAAGCTGGGTTCGGTATGGATAAAAAAAACTTCCTATGTTATACTATTCCATTTTCGACGAGAAATAGCTCAGATATTGTTATTCATTATTCATGATATTCATCCGATTCAAAACCAGCGAGATTAAGAGGGAATTTATTCATTGAATTTACAAGTGAAAGGTTTATCATCTCTATGGGACTAAATCCCGAGTTATTGCGAAGTAAAAAAAAGATTAGATTATGGAAGTAAATATTCTTGCATTTGTTGCTACTGCACTATTCATTCTAGTTCCTACCGCCTTTCTACTTATCATTTACGTAAAAACAATCAGTCAAAATGATTAATTAATTAATCATTAATTGGAAATTTGAATTAAACTTGACTTCTGAGTTCTTATCAAAAATTGGAATCCTTTTCATTTTATTTCGTCAATTTTTGCGTCTTAAATGAAACTTTAATAAAATAAGCGGACTAGAATCCGCAGTATTCTAATAGCTAGATCGTATGGTAGAAAGAAATAGATGAATCTTTCGACCATATGATCTATTGGTATTATTGTAGTGTATAAAGTTGTACTCTAGAATAAAGGTAGAGGCTAAATCTATATTAATATACTTAAGTATATAATATATACAATATTATATATGTATATATATGTATGTGGATATCAATATCCATATATGGAATTGATATAGCACTCAATTCCATTTATTTGCTGCACCTATTTGTTTCGATCAATCTGAAATACCAATTTGACTCTTATTCTTATGTCTTAGGGTTCTAATTATCTAATTACTAGTTACTCGATTTTTTCTTATTTTCTTACTTGATTTTTTCTGGTGTTCAATAAAAATATCTGTATCTGTCAAAAGAAATCAATCAATAAAGGAAAAACGATAGGTATTTCTATTAATAAATAATAAAAATAATTATTAGTAACCATTCCGAAGAAGTAATTGATTGAACCATCACCAGGAGTTTCGTGGGCACTTCTCGGGGTTCGAAAAGGAAGAGTAAACCTTCAGTTAACGCCTAGAACCATGATATGAAATGGGAGTCGATAAAGCCTAAATAAAATTTCTAAAATTAGAAAGCAGTCGGTAAATGTGCGATATGGCCACTCGCCTGAGGGAAGATCCTCCTCTCTATATTATCTCGTTAGACAACGGCTATGTTTATGCACTTTCTATGAGAAAGTGCGTATACACTTAACAAAACTACTTCGTCTTTGAATTCTTTGAACAGTAAACAGCGAAACAAATAAAAGAATAATAAAAAGGTCGAGTCTTTTCCTTAGTATCCATCTAGAAGCCTGGTAAGAGCTCCTCGATTGAAATAAAAAATTTAGGAAAAATTGGATTTGGATTGGACTCAATTTCCTCTCATTTAGATCCCTTTACGAAATAAAAACTTTACGAAATACAAAGATAGGAGAAATATCTCTTTAATTGAAGAGTATGATTCATATAATACATGAGTTCACCCGAATCCAATGGAATTCCACGAAGATCTTTTTTTTTTTTTTATTTTCGTTTGAAATAGTTAAAAACCCCGTTGCAGACCGATCTAGAAAACAAAAACAGTTGATACAATTTGAT